CGATCGATCCGGCAGAACAAGTCAAAAGATAAAGAAGTATCGTTAATTTCTTCATGCTCGTTCCAAGTTCGAAGTACCATTTGTACAAAGAAGAATCCCCTGCTTCACATAAGTTCTTCTTGATATAGATAGATATAGGATCTATGGGGCAATTCCTTAGAAGTACAGTGTGTGCAAAAGCCCTTCCTACCTGATAGAAAAGGGTCCCATGCTCCTTAGCCGGGCTTAGGTTTCTGTCGGCTTCCAAATCCCAAGTTTTTCTATGAAGAGCATATCTAATTGTAGTAGTGTCTATAATTGATTTCTTCTGTGTAATACTAATCGATAGGGCCTCGTTGGTAAGTGCTACAAGATCTGGTACACTGGGACCCAAGATTGTGGACTCGAATTCATTAGTATGAGTATGGAACATTTTATTTTCCAAGTGAAATCCCCTAGTATATGAAAGGGTGAAAAGGCACTGTTGTTGTTGTGGAACAAGAAGCCTTCGTGTCTTAATGCATGTACTTAATCCATCCGGACCTATTAGAGAGGGATCCACTTTTTGGGGAATATGAGTCGAAGCAATAACAAGAATCTCATTTTTAGTGGAACGTCTTCCACAATCCCTGGAGAGATGGTTCACTAATAGACCGAGGGATAAGTAATCCGACTCTTTCGCATCCAGATCATGAATGTTTGGAATCCATAGTATGCAAGGAGACATTGCTTTTGCTAATTCGAATTGAAGGGTGATATAAAATTCGTCTATTTCATCGTCCAGCAACTGATACACAAGTGGCACATTCGTCTTAGTTAGCCACTCCGTCATCTCGCTATCAACAAAATCTTCCATATCACGATCCTCATAATCGTCACTGGCACCAGGCTCATCATAATCGTCACTGTCACGATCCTCATAATCGTCACTGTCATTGTCCAAAAAATCAAAAAAACTGGCCCCGTAATCGTTCGCCTCCTCCGCATCGTCACCATACTCATCATAAACGCCACTCTCGTGAATATCAAAACCTTGAGGCGTCCAGTTCTTCAGGAACTTGTTCAGAACTACTGTAATGAGAGGAACATAGGAGTTTGTCGCTAGGGATTTGACCAAATAGGATCGTCCACTTCCTATAGAACCTATCACTAAAGTAGCCCTAGAGGGGTGTAGGGGTAAGCGGAGCGAAAAGGTTTTTCCATGAGATGGGAAATGAGAACGATTATCCCCGCACGGTGAATAAGTGATTGTCTGATAATGAGCAAGGAATATCCGTCTTTCTGCTAAACAGGATGTATTGCACTCATAATTCATTAGACCCTTTTTATGAATGTCAACTAAGTGTCGTAAGTAAAATGCTCCCGGTTCTTCACTCATTTGAGAGGCAGAGTCATTGTTTGATAAATGATCACTATGAGTCAAACTCAATAGAATTTGATCAATCCTTGTTTCTCTCGTGAAGTTGCAAAACGGAACCAAGAATTCTCTTTCTTTATCCTCAATCGCATCACAGTTCGAGATCCAGGATTCTATTTTATCGTCAATCAAACAACAAGGACCGTTCACATTTTCTATTATTTGATCATAACGATAACGTTGACCAGAACAGAGAGAAGAGAAATCCCCTAGCTCTGTTATCAATGAATAGAGCTCTTTACTTGTATGACTTAGATGTCTCGTATTTTTCAAAAAAGCGATTCGATCGATGGGATTTGGTGTGATATTGAGGAGCTCGAAGAGATGGATAAGAAAAGATTTGCGTCCACCACCCCATCGTAGATAATTTACTAATTTTTCCCGAGCAGCTAGAAAGAGCTTCTTGAAAGAACGAGGTGCGGGGTACATATCCAGAAGTTCTCGCAACTCCACGATGTATGATGGAATCATCAAAGATTGGGCCCTTGCGAAATCTCTCTGTAACTCACTAAAGTCTTGGGATAAAAAGAGAAGGTGTGAAAAAACGAGATGTCCAGCAACAAAAAGAAGGAAAAGGATTGAATAGAGGAACGCCCCAAGATTTGGCCATCTCAGATCTGTCATCGATGGTGACTCATTATTTCGATGAATACTTTCTTCAGACAGAAGAAGCTTATGGAAACACTTATTCGAAATCGCACTTATCCAATTCCATTGTAAAAGACACAATTTTTTCTGAAGAATTCGCCATGATATTCCGCATGGATCAGATATAGCATAACAAATGGATACAAATTTTGGACTGCTCCTTAGTAGCGGCATTACGTATGATCCCAAAGTATCTAAAAACATCAACTTTAGCAAATTGTACCCTGTCGAGGTAAGGCTAAATGGCATAACATATGTTTTGAATAGATTCCAGTTTGAGAGAATTAAAGAAACCCTCTCTCCTTGCAAGGCTCTATCCATCTGCACTTTCTCAACCCATTGCTTTAGATAAAGACTCTGTTTTTTCTCTTTCCTCTTTTCGGGTTTTTTCTCTTTCCTCTTTTCGGGTTTTTTCTCTTTCCTCTTTTCGGGTTTTTTCTCTTTCCTCTTTTCGGGTTTTTTCTCTTTCCTCTTTTCGGGTTTTTTCTCTTTCCTCTTTTCGGGTTTTTTCTCTTTCCTCTTTTCGGGTTTTTTCTTTTTCCTCTTTTCGGATGAGAAACATTTCTCAGAATAAATCAAACCCATGTTTGAATTGAAATTGAGATACTGATACAAGTTCTTCCCTTCTGAATCAGATAGATTCATATCTGAAAGAGGTTGACAATAAGTTCTTTCAAAATTGACTCTCTGTCCCTCTGTTAGAGGTGTTCCAGAAATGTCTGCGATCGAGTAAATAGCTCTACGAACTAATGGATCAGATCGCATTGCAAGGTGGAAATATTTGTAAAAGTTATACCTTTCGTCACCACTTTGTGGAAAATCCTTGAATAGGTTAGATACCTGTGACTCGATTGATGAAATAGTATCTCTCTCCAAAAAAGCATGTTTTTTTTTGTCGCCGCACAAAGAAAATTTTGTGTTGCGAATGAACAAGATATTGAGGAATTGTCCATACGTAAAATCCAAATTCTTGATATCCACATAAAAGGGGAATCTTTTGTTACAAAAGAAGCCGAAGTCATGTGGATTATTCAAGAATCGAAGTCGATTTGCTTTATAAAAAGAAGAGATCAATGAACTTCTATGAAATGGTTTCACGGGATTCAACCAATTGTCTTGATCGTGGGATATCATTGAGAAATAGGAATCCAAAGATTTCCCGCGATTATTTCTAGTATGGAATGAGTCAATCATCCCCTCTGGTTTCTTATTGAACAATAATTTCGATTTTTGGGAAGTCTCATGATCATCCAATAAGAATGGTTTCAATTTTTTCAAATAAACGAGTTGAAGACCTATTGATTCTAAGAACTGATTGCAGAGTCGATCATTCGGACCTTTCAATTCAGAGACGCGGATCTCGGACCTCTGAATGGGGGGGGTATTCCCGAAACTCACAAAGAAAAAAGGAAGTGAGTTAGACAAAAAAAGAAGTAACTTGGAGAAAACGAAAGAACGGAACTTAGCCAAATTTTTTTGGTCGCTAACCTCAGACCGATCACTCGAATATTGGTTAATACGTGATCGATATCGATTATCTTTTTTGTCGCTAACCTCAGACCGATCACTCGAATATTGGTTAATACGTGATCGATATCGATTACGTATTGATCGATATCGATTACGTATTGATCGATATCGATCGAAGACCACTTGAAAACGGCTCTTCTGCTCAGAAACGAAATGTTCCAAATGTTCCTGGAAATTCTTGCTCCCCTTGGACCATTTGTATCTATATGCATTAGGATCCCGATTCACGGATCTCTCGGTTCGAGAAATCAAAATAAGAGGATCGGACCCTTTCTTTTGACTCTTTTTCAAATTCGATAAATGTTGGTTGATCGTATATTTCATAAAAGTTCTATGATTCAGAGTATCATTTCCTATTTGATCCCTTTGAATTCCATATTCGAAGTTGCGATCGGATCGATTCATTAAAAAGAATCGATTCAATACATTTCTTATGTACCCATGGGTGCTATATTGGATTTGAATCAGATTTCGGATCCATCTATATTGATTGACTGCCTCCACGATGTTGTTGCTAGCAAATACCACTATTTTTGGTTTTGGATCTTCCAAATCATTCCCGCAGGAGATCTGGACCCCCCTTTTTCTGATCCTTCGATAAAAAGATTCATTCTCTTGGTAAAAAACAGGAGGTAGAACCAATAAAGATTTCTTTTTCGATTCATCCCTGGCCTCAGCCAAGAATTGTTTTTGATCCAATACGGAAGAATCAATAGAAAAGGCAAATCCCTTATGATACACCAGATCCGGCTCGGTTATTGATAGAGTGAATAGATCTGCCATTTCTTGAAATCTCTCTTCTGAATCCAGTTCATCCTTCGGAACCATATCACATCCCGGATCTGATGAAATAGGATGAATTGAGACGGTCTTTTGTAAATACGCCATTGTCTTGAATAGATTCACTATTTCTTTAGTTTCCGATCGCCGGAAAGGGGCAAAAGAAACCTCTTGTTCTTTCTTCAACAATTTCTGATCCACAGTGGACCTCTCAGTAGGATTCGAGCCCAGATGAAGTTCTGACCATTCGTCAGAGAAAAAAGAAAGAATGGATCTTGTAGGATTCCCAAGAAATTCTTCGATTTCTTCCGGAGGGAGATGATTATTCATCTCCTTCTCACCTTCCGTGAATAGCCGGGACTTTGAGGAAGATCCAGAAAGGCCTTTAGAGAATCGGTCTGATTCTATCTCTGTTCGTTCCGTTTGAAGAAAGGAAGGATCCAAAAGACTCGATCTTTCTTTTCGTTGTTGAATCTCTCTTTGATTGATCAATGTGTGATATTCCGAATCCTCCGTGCCAATGGAATCGAAATGATCTCTGGATTGATCAGAAGATCCTTTCAGTTGGCTAGAATCCCTCCTTTTTCCGATCCAGTTCCTCCACTTAGTTATTGGGAGAACCCGAGTACTCTCTTTCGGATCCAGG